TCCCACAGCCAATCCAGCAGCAATAACGGAAGCGGCAGAAATCAATGGATTCATATTAAGTTCCTCGCACCAAAAAAAAGAAATGGTTAATGATACAATCAACCGATGAATTATTACTTCATTATTCCATCACTTAAGATCTATCCGAAAAAAAAAAAAAGAACTAAGAACTCTGAATTGAAATAATAATATTACTGAATCATCAGAGCTACTTCGATATCTCGTTTTTAGTTCCTATCCGTGGAGTCTTTGTAAATCTATACGGTTCCAGTTCTTCCATTTCTTTGTTCCGAACCATTCCATTCTTTCAATTCTTCGCTCTTTCTCTTCTATATGCATGCTTGACTTCATTTGTTTATTCATTCAATCCACAGTCACAGATAAAACGGAAGGGCTTGCATTGGAATCCGTCTAAATTCAGTGGGATGGTAAATAATATATATGGATAGCCCATATATAACTAGTGAATATCTAATATCACATATACATTGTTTCTTTAATAACGTAAACCATCCGTATCTTCTATTGAACCGGATTCTAGAATCATTCTTCGAAACATATACAGGGATTGGCTTAGAGCCCTTACATATACCCAGCTCGACCCCCCTTACTTTTTTTTAATTCTCTAATATCATACATTTTTTTTTTGCTCCTATTCTAGATCGTATATACCGGTATGAGTTGGGATAAGCTTTTTTTTAAGACCATTTCGGAAGCTAGTCAATGATGACCCTCCATGGATTCACCTATATAAGCTGCGGCTAAAGTTGCAAAAATAAGAGCCTGAATCCCGCTTGTGAATAATCCAAGGAACATGACAGGTATAGGAACCACCGAAGGTACTAAAGAAACAAGAACAACAACTACTAATTCATCCGCTAATATATTCCCGAAAAGTCGAAAACTAAGTGATAAGGGTTTTGTGAAATCTTCTAGGATGTTAATTGGTAAAAGTATTGGAGTTGGTTGAATGTATTTACCGAAATAACCCAATCCTTTTTTGGTAAGACCCGCATAGAAATATGCCACTGACGTAGGTAAAGCTAAAGCAACAGTAGTATTTATATCATTCGTGGGTGCAGCTAACTCTCCATGCGGTAACTGTATGATTTTCCGGGGTAAAAGGGCACCTGACCAGTTAGAAACAAAAATAAATAGGAACATAGTTCCAATAAAGGGAACCCAAGGACCATATTCTTCTCCAATCTGAGTTTTGCTCAAGTCTCGAATGAATTCGAGGACATATTCGAAGAAATTCTGACCGTCGGTTGGAATGGTTTGTGGATTCCGAACAGCTATAGTGGCTGAACCTAATAAGATAGCAATTACAACCCAAGAAGTGATAAGTACTTGGGCATGGACTTGGAAACCCCCTATTTGCCAATAAAAATGTTGGCCTACTTCCACATCGGATATATCGTATAACACTTTTAGTGAGTTGATGGAACAGGGTAAAACATTCATATTGCCCTCTGACATAAATAGAACTTAAAAAGGAATTATTTTGATTCAGCCATCTCGTATCTCTTTCTCAACTCGTCTACTTTGAATCAATCGTATATTTCGGATCCCAAGTGATCACATAATATCCCCAGTGATTTTGATCTCTTTTTTGAGACTCAGGGATAGTAACCGATTCAATCAATTTATGGAGTTTCCAAAGTCATTGACTTATCCTAATCAACAATTTCTTATATAGCTAGAACCGCCCTCACAAATTGCGGATACTAATTTGTTAAGAATCAATCGGATTGAAGCCATAGCGTCATCGTTCGCCGGAATCGGAATAGTTGCGAGATCCGGGTCACAATTTGTATCGATTAAACAAATTGTTGGAATCCTCAAAGTGAGACATTCTCGAAGAGCCGTATATTCTTCTTGCTGACCAACGATGATTACAATATCGGGTAACCCCGTCATATATTTGATCCCGCCCAGATAGGTTTGCAAGTGAGATAATTGCCTCTTCAACATTGCTACATCTCTTTTCGGGAGACAGTTGAGTTTCCCCGTATTTTGTTCCGATCTCAAGTTCCTGAACCTATGAAGTCTCATTTCTGTAGTGGACCAATTCGTTAACATACCACCGAGCCATTTTTTATTAACATAATGACACCGAGCCCTTATTGCAGCTGATGCTACTAAATTGGCTGCTTTATTTTTGGTACCAACTATTAAGAAGTGTTTTCCTATACTTGCTGCATCAAAAACTAAATCACAGGCTTCTGACAAAAAACGAGCAGTTCGAGTAAGATTTGTAATATGAATACCTTTACGCTTTGAAGAGATGTAAGGTGCCATTTTAGGATTCCATTTCCTAGTACCATGGCCAAAATGAACTCCTGCTTTCACCATCTCTTCAAAATTAATGTTCCAATATCTTCTTGTCATTTCTCCCCACATTTTCTTTCTTTTTTTTTTTATTTAAGAGGTACCTGAAATAAATAATTGTTCCGACGGAACCTTCTACCGGAGATTGACCGTTAATACCCAGTCCAAG